CTACTACCGGTGGGGTGACAGCAAGTTTTGGTATGTTGGGGGATATCATTATTGCCGAACCCTATGCCTATATTGCATTTGCGGGTAAAAGAGTAATTGAACAAACATTGAAAAAAGCCGTGCCTGAAGGTTCACAAGCAGCTGAATCTTTATTACGTAAGGGCTTATTGGATGCAATTGTACCACGTAATCCTTTAAAAGGTGTTGTGAGTGAGTTATTTCAGCTCCATGCTTTTTTTCCTTTGAACAAAAATGAAATAAAATAGAATAGAACAGTTCGTTTATCAGAATGAAACTAAAACCCTGAAAAATGCATTTTTCTTTCGAATCCTTTTTTTATCGATATTCTTATTTACTACTCAGTAAACCTTTATCAACAAGATAAAAAGTGAATTTTTGCTTTCGAGAAGTTCAAATTAGACTAGAAAAATGAAACAAAGTTTTTTTCCTCTCTTGCTTGCATATGTATAGATTAGAGATATAGATCTCTAGAGAGTCTTGCGTCTTTTTGCATTTCCCGAAAATTCCCTGTTGTTGGATCAGATTCCAATCAATTTTGTAGAAATTTTTAATGGAATAAAATTTTTTCTTTATTAATGACTATTAGAAGACAAAAAGAAAAAAAAAAAAAGAATAATAAATCTAACAGGGGGATTATGATAATACATCTATTTTATTTTGAAAGATTAATAAGTCCATTTATTTAGTTTGGCCTTTCTTGTACCTATTTTTTGATTCTATTTCTAGTAGGTTCTATTCTATCTATTTCTATTAGGTTGTATATTAGTATTAGATATATATTTACTTAAAGATACTTAAGTATAATTATATAATATATATAATAGAAATAATCAAAATACAAGATATTCTAAGATATCTTTAGAATTCAGAATATAACAATAACAGGTACAAATATTAAATTGAGGTACCCCCTTTTATGACAACTTTGAACAACTTACCCTCTATTTTTGTGCCTTTAGTAGGCCTAGTCTTTCCGGCACTTGCAATGGCTTCTTTATTTCTTCATATTCAAAAAAATAAGATTTTTTAGATCGGATGAGACCGAATCGTATCACTCCCTTTTTTATTTTAAAAACTTCGATTTGATAAGACCCATTTGGTAGAATATTGTATAACACATAGATTCCTACAAACATAACTAAAAAAAGCATGTCTAAACGTATTATATGGGGTAACTCACTTTGCGCCCTTTTGAAAAAAGGATCATCATCGGCCCGCTGTATGAAATTCAAGTCAATGGATTTATTTGTATGTATATAGTTATAGGGGATCATATAAAGGAAGGAGATATTATTATTTTAGATATAAACAATTATATGAATTACTCCTAAGGTAAAGGTTCACAACAAAATAGTTATAGTTGATGAGAGTTACTTTGAAAACAAAAAAAGGAAAGTCATATTTTCTCAATTCCAAAAAATTGTATAACTGGATCTAATATATATGAGTTGGCGATCAGAATCTCTATGGATAGAATTTATAACGGGGTCTCGAAAAACAAGTAATTTCTGCTGGGCCTTTATCCTATTTTTAGGTTCATTGGGATTCTTATTGGTTGGAACTTCCAGTTATCTTGGTAGAAATTTTATATCGTTAGTTGCGTCTCAGCAAATCATTTTTTTTCCACAAGGGATTGTGATGTCTTTCTATGGAATCGCGGGTCTCTTTATTAGTTGCTATTTGTGGTGCACTATTTTGTGGAATGTGGGTAGTGGTTATGATCTTTTCGACCGAAAAGAAGGGATAGTACGTATTTTTCGTTGGGGATTTCCTGGAAAAAGCCGGCGCATCTTTTTACGATTCCTTATGAAAGATATTCAGTCCATCAGAATAGAAGTTAAAGAGGGTGTTTCTGCTCGGCGTGTCCTTTATATGGAAATTCGAGGTCAAGGGGCTATTCCTTTAATTCGTACTGATGAAAATTTTACTACACGAGAAATTGAGCAAAAAGCTGCTGAATTGGCTTACTTCTTGCGTGTACCAATTGAAGTATTTTGAAATGAATTCATTTTTAAAGTTTAAAGACTAAATACTTTGGCAGTAGGAAGAAAAAACGAAAGAATTGCTTTCTTTTTTTTTTCAATTGAACAGTCATCTATTCTTTTATGCTCGTTTTTTTTGATATATTTGATAGAAAAGAAAGGGAGTTTATTCGTCTCGAAAATCGAATCATATTTGTTATTTGAAAAATTTTTAAAAGTTCTTTTAGTATTGATCGAAAAAGGGGGGAATAACATCCTGGAAATCCCATTTTTTCTTGATTCAAATTGGAAGTGTATTCTGAGGCTATTTCTGTATTCTTTCTAGGTTCAAAGCAAAGACTAAGTATTGAATCAAAAGAAAAAGATAAAAGGGATTATAGGCTCAATATATTCTATTCGAATTAGAATAGAAACTCATGCTCGATAGAAATAGGAGATCTAATAGAATCAACAAATGCGGTAGGTTCATTAACAACTCACAGATTCAAAATGGCAAAAAAGAAAGCATTCATTCCTTTTTTTTATTTTACATCTATAGTCTTTTTGCCCTGGTTGATCTCTCTCTGCTGTAATAAAAGTTTGAAAACTTGGATTACTAATTGGTGGAATACTAAACAATGCGAAACTTTCTTGAATGATATTCAAGAAAAAAGTGTTCTAGAAAAATTCATACAATTAGAGGAACTATTCCAGCTGGATCAAATGATAAAGGAATACCCAGAAACCGATTTACAACAATTTCGTCTAGGAATCCACAAAGAAACGATCCAATTCATCAAGATACACAATGAGTATCGTATCCATACAATCTTGCACTTCTCGACAAATCTAATATCTTTCGTTATTCTAAGTGGTTATTCCTTTTGGGGTAAGGAAAAGCTTTTTATTCTCAATTCTTGGGTTCAAGAATTCCTATATAATTTAAGTGATACAATTAAAGCTTTTTCGATTCTTTTATTAACTGATTTATGTATCGGATTCCATTCGCCTCACGGTTGGGAACTAATGATTGGTTATATTTACAAAGATTTTGGGTTTGCTCATTATGAGCAAATTTTATCTGGTCTAGTTTCTACCTTTCCAGTCATTCTTGATACAATTTTTAAATATTGGATCTTTCGTTATTTAAATCGTGTATCTCCGTCACTTGTAGTGATTTATCATGCAATAAATGACTAAAAAAAGATTCACTGATCCAATTCTAATCTTTCTTACTTTATACGTCATAACCAAATAAAAGTCGTATTTACTTTACTCTTTTTTACCCACGAGGGGATTCCTTGTATATTTCAACAAAAAAATTTTCTTTTTTCAGTAAATGTAAATAGCAGAATTGTGGCTAGGGAAGTATATTATCGACCTACCTAACTTTATTGTAGAAATTTTCGGGATAAATGATTGGACCATGCAAACTAGAAATACCTTTTCTTGGATAAGGGAAGAGATTACTCGCTCTATATCTGTCTCACTCATGATATATATAATAACTTGGGCATCCATTTCAAGTGCATATCCAATTTTTGCCCAGCAGAATTATGAAAATCCACGAGAGGCAACTGGGCGTATTGTATGTGCCAATTGCCATTTAGCTAGTAAACCCGTGGATATTGAGGTTCCACAAGCGGTACTTCCTGATACTGTATTTGAAGCAGTTGTTAAAATTCCTTATGATATGCAGCTAAAACAAGTTCTAGCTAATGGTAAAAAAGGAGCTTTGAATGTGGGAGCTGTTCTTATTTTACCGGAGGGGTTTGAATTAGCCCCCCCCGATCGTATTTCACCCGAGATGAAAGAAAAGATAGGAAATCTGTCTTTTCAGAATTATCGCCCCAATAAAAAAAATATTCTTGTGATAGGTCCTGTTCCTGGTCAAAAATATAGTGAAATAACCTTTCCTATTCTTGCCCCAGACCCTGCTACTAATAAAGATGTTCACTTCTTAAAATATCCTATATACGTAGGTGGAAACAGGGGAAGGGGTCAGATTTATCCTGATGGTAGCAAAAGTAATAATACAGTTTATAATGCTACGGCAGGAGGGATAATAAGCAAAATTTTACGAAAAGAAAAAGGGGGATACGAAATAACCATAGTGGATGCATCGAATGAACGCCAAGTAATTGATATTATCCCTCGAGGCCTAGAACTTCTTGTTTCAGAGGGCGAATCCATTAAACTTGATCAACCATTAACGAGTAATCCTAATGTGGGTGGATTTGGTCAGGGGGATGCGGAAATAGTACTTCAAGATCCATTACGTGTCCAAGGCCTTTTGTTCTTCTTAGGATCGGTTGTTTTGGCACAAATCTTTTTGGTTCTTAAAAAGAAACAGTTTGAGAAGGTTCAATTATCCGAAATGAATTTTTAGATCTGTCTATTTAGCTTTATCAAATTCGTAAAAAAGAAAGAACCAAAAAAATTATCAAAAGCCTTTTTGCCTCTCTTTAGACTTTCTATTCCTTTTCGACCAGGTGTCAGGAATTACTTGTCTGATAGTCCTAATCCTAGTATGTATATTAAGAAGAATTAACTTTAACCCCCTTTTCGTTATTTTTCAATACAAATTTGTATTGAAAAATGGGAGGGGGTGTGATGTAACTCTGTCGGTAGTGACCAATTGAAATTGATAGAATGGATCAATAATAAAGAGTTTTTTTGTATTAGAATGGAAAAATTTGACTAGATACTAAAGATAAGGAAAGCAAGCGCAGAAAAAAAGGGAACTAGAAATCGGCGAAACAACAAATTTTAGGGACTATAGGGAGTATTATTTGTCTTGCGAGTCTTCGACACAAGAAAAGGATGTCTAAAATTCCTTTTCTTGTGTCGATCTTGTCATTCTTAATTGCATTCGTTAAAAAATCCTATTCTTAGTTTACATATATATTACTGTTTCTATATATATAACGTTTTAATATATATTAATTAATATATATTATAGTATATATAATTATTAATTAATAGTATAATAGTAGTTACTTTTTGTAGTTTTATTTA